GGACCGACCTACGACCGGTGCATGAACCATTGAGAAGCCCAAAGCTTCCTTCGGAACTTCTGGAACATACACCCCACCCTATATTATAGGGAGAGAAGGTGACGATAGCAATCCCCTTCGCCTCCCCGCCTCCAGGACAAGGGGAGGCGGCGGTCAACCATCACCATGATCTTCTCCACGATGCATATTGATCAATCGATCTCCACGGTGCTGCGGACCCGCCAGTTCGCTAGGTATACTCACTCCACCGAAGGGCAACAAAGACCTCTCTCTCCCTGCCAGGGACAAGGGGCCTGCTTCTTATCCTAAGAGCTAGAAGGTAATGGTGAGATAGTCTCAACTAACCTACCTTACCTGTCCGAGCCCTTCATTGAGTGAAACGAAGCGGACATCATGGCACTTGGAACTGCTATTCGATCATAGAATTGATTTCGATCAAGCAGGAGAAGGTCCCCCTGTCGGCCCTTTCATCTCTCTGCCCGCTCCATGCTGTATAGCCTTCGGATCATGGGCTGGTTGAATGCTGGGATACGTGAGATTAGATCCGATCTGCCCGGTGATTTTGGTAGATAAATATAAAGTGGTGGGAAGTGCTGAAGTGAGAGGAATCCATATCAGCGATCGTACCGTCATTACTTCAATGATTGTAATTCTACCTGATCAATCACTCTTTTTTATCTGTATTTTCTTTCTCAGCATTTCATTTTAAGAAGAATCCTTTTTTGAATGATGGAATATCAGTTCTATATATGTTCCATATAGATAGATAGATATCTATCTATCTATAATGAAATGAATCCAAAATGGAGGAAGGGGGAATAGAAAGGGGAAGGAAGAACAGAAAGAGAACAGGGGGACGGAGGGGATGGAGAGAAGGGAAGGGGACGAAGAATTGCAAGGGGACATAAAAGATCGATCTATCGATACAGAGAATGAGAGATTAGTCAAAATCTCACATCAACGAATCCATATAAAAATAAAAATTGGATATGGATCTGTTCTATGAATTTTGGATATGATCTGTTCTATGAATTAATGAATTCATAATCTATTTTAGAGAACAATATCTGTTCTTTTATCTTTCTCCCTATTTCCTTCATTTGGGATGAATGATCAAGAATGTAATTCTTTGCACTATTTTCCCTCGTCGTTACGACAAGGAATAGGAATGAACGGTTTATGTGCGGAACACAATAGGATAGGTTAGATAAAGATACATATGTTTCTGCTATCCATATGTTGGATATTTAGATGTATACATAGATACCATCTTAGGATAGGTGGAGAGTTAAACTACTGGTATGACCGGATCTATTATTCCTATTACTACCACTTAACCCTTTTCATTCTGGAACGGAGAAGAGGATTAAATTCTTATGATTATTAATTAATAACGGGAGATTTAGAGGTGAAAATAGCAGTTTACGGAAAAGGCGGAATTGGTAAATCAACGACTAGCTGTAATATCTCAATCGCCTTAGCAAGACGTGGCAGAAAGGTATTACAAATCGGATGTGATCCCAAACACGATAGTACTTTTACTCTTACAGGATTTCTGATACCTACAATTATAGATACTTTGCAGTCCAAGGATTATCATTATGAGGAGATTTGGCCCGAAGATGTAATTCACAAGGGTTATGGAGGGGTAGATTGTGTAGAAGCAGGGGGCCCACCCGCAGGAGCCGGATGTGGGGGATATGTGGTAGGGGAGACTGTGAAATTGTTGAAAGAATTAAATGCATTTTACGAATATGATATTATCTTATTCGATGTATTAGGTGATGTAGTTTGTGGAGGTTTTGCTGCTCCATTGAACTATGCGGATTATTGCGTAATAATTACAGATAATGGATTTGATGCATTATTCGCAGCTAATCGTATTGCTGTCTCTATCGGGGAAAAAACTCGTACACATCTACTCCGATTAGCAGGCTTGGTCGGAAATCGTACATCTAAAAGAGATCTTATCGATGGATATGTAGAAGTCTGTCCAATGCCCGTAATAGAAGTTTTACCTCTTATTGAAGATATTCGAATATCTAGAGTCAAGGGTAAAACCTTATTTGAAATGGTTGGATCTGAACCATCCCTTAACTATGTGTGTGAATATTATTTGAACATAGCAGATCAGATATTGTCTCAACCAGAAGGTATTGTACCGAAAGAGATTCCGGATCGAAAATTCTTCAGTTTACTTTCCGATTCCTACCTAAGTCCCATTAATGATGGGAAACAGGGGAAGAATCAGGAAAATTTGCTTGGATTTACGATGGTTTGAGATCAACAATTGATTCGTTGATCGGTTCGTTGGGGAAATCTATTTATGTCAGCGAAGATCTCTGAAACTCTCACTTTTGAATGTGAAACGGGTAATTATCATACTTTTTGTCCTATTAGCTGCGTATCTTGGTTATACCAAAAGATTGAAGACAGTTTCTTTTTGGTGGTAGGCACGAAGACATGTGGTTATTTTCTACAAAATACGCTTGGAGTTATGATCTTTGCAGAACCTCGCTATGCAATGGCAGAATTAGAAGAAGGAGATATCTCGGCTCAATTGAATGATTATGAAGAGTTGAAAAGGCTTTGTATTCGGATAAAAAAAGATAGGGACCCCAATGTCATCATATGGATAGGTACTTGTACTACAGAAATAATAAAAATGGACTTGGAAGGTATGGCACCAAAATTGGAATCTGAAATTGGAATACCAATTATAGTGGCAAGAGCAAACGGACTGGATCATGCTTTTACTCAAGGGGAAGATACTGTGCTAGCTGCGATGGCACATCGTTGTCTAGAACAGAGATTATTCGTTCGTGAACGGAATGGAACTATACAAAAATTCCCTCCTCCCCTTGAAAAGGAAGGAGAATTCATAGAATACGGAGATCATCCCTCCTTAGCTCTTTTTGGATCCCTACCTTCGAACGTAGCTTCTCAACTCAGTCCGGAATTAAGGCGCCAATCTGTCAAGGTATCAGGTTGGTTACCTGCCCAGAGATATACTCATCTTCCGTCATTAGGTAATGGAGTTTATGTCTGTGGTATCAATCCATTTCTGAGTCGTACAGCAACCACTTTGGTAAGACGTGAAAGATGTAGATTAATTGGAGCTCCTTTTCCTATCGGTCCGGACGGAACGCGTGCTTGGATCGAAAAGATTTGTCCTGTATTTGATATTGAAACTCAGGGTTTAGAGGAAAGGGAGAAACAGATATGGGAAAGTTTGAAGGATTATATTTCTTTGGTACATGGAAAATCTGTATTTTTCATGGGAGATAATCTTCTAGAAATATCTCTAGCAAGATTCTTAATCAGATGTGGAATGATCGTTTATGAAATTGGTATTCCATATATGGATAAACGATATCAAGCTGCTGAATTAGCACTTTTGCGAGATACATGTATAAAGATGTGTGTACCAATACCACGAATTGTGGAAAAACCGGATAATTATAATCAATTACGACGTATACGTGAGTTACAACCCGACTTAGCCATCACTGGAATGGCTCATGCTGACCCATTAGAAGCAAGAGGAATGAATACTAAATGGTCGGTTGAATTCACCTTTGCGCAAATTCACGGATTTGCTAATGCTAGGAATGTCCTTGAATTGGTCACTCGACCTTTGCGGTGTAACGACAATTTAGAAGACTTGGGCCGGACCACCCTAGTAAAATAAAAAAAAAAAAAAGAGACAACAAGTTTTAAATATCCCTCAATATTTCCGAATCGAATATATGTGTTAATGGCATATGCATATCTATTTGATATATGTTATAAACATATGTGTGCATATATGCACATATATGGAGAGATCAAGTAAAGATCGATTTGAAATTGGGACCAATTCTATGAAATTGAATTCATGAATTAGAAAATGATAACTATTCATATCCAATATCTCCCATGTATATATGGGAGATATTGGAATAATTTCTATAATCATTCCACGTTTTTTAAGAAGGATTTTTAATATGATACTTATAGTGAATATGATACTTAGAATCTTGAGTCTACCATGGGATTCAATATCATCAAGGATAGAAGTATCGGGTCCGATCATTTTATTTGGACTCTATTACGGATTTATTACCACATTGCCCATTAGTCCTTCTCAGATATCCCCCATGAGAATTTTATTTCTAGAAGGAACTGTAGATGGTATAGTAACTATAAGTGGTTATATTACGGGACAATTAATAGTTTTTTTATCGATGTACTATTCACCTATCTATACAGTATTGGGGAAACCTCACGCAATAACTTTATTAGTTGTACCATACATGTTCCTTCATTGTTTCCATACCAACGAGAAACTTTCAAATTCAAAATCTCTGTACCCCATAAATTCACTTAACAATTCTAGAATTCTAGGTCTATTTATGGATAGCCTAATTTTTCAATTACTAAATCCTATTATTCTACCAAGTCCTATATTAACGAGACTGATGAACCTTTTTATTTTTCGTTATAGCAATAATATATCATTTGTAATAAGTAGTCTTTGTGGTTGGTTGGGTGGTCATGTTCTATTCATAAATTTGGCAAGATTGGTATCTTTCCGTATAGAACGTGATTCACCCATAGGTTATACTATATCAAAACGCTATATAAATCGAACTTTTAGTATTCTTATTTATTATTCCTGTTTATTATATTTGGGCAGAACTCCGTCACCGTCTCTTATTTCTAATAAAGAAATAAAGGATGACTTTGTACATAAGGATCAAAATGAATTTAAAAGACTCCCCAACGAAGAATCACCATGGTTCGATCAACCATGGCCCATTATTTTGTTTGATCATTGCAGATGGAATAGGCCATTGCGATATATCAGAAATAGCCCATTTACTAACTCAGGTCCTGTAAAGACCGAAGTATCCCAATATTTCTTCGACACATGTTCAAGTGATGGAAAACAAAGGATATCTTTCACATCTCTACCTAGTGTGTCGGTATTTTGGGAAAGAATCAGAAGATATAGGAATCTTTCAGATACCTTTTCCTCATCTGAGGATCTTTATTATCAATGGATTTGCACTGAAAAGCAGAGAAAGGATAACTTGGGCAATGAATTCAGGAATCGAATAGAAGCTCTAAGCAATGGATCCCCTGTTGGAGATGTGATGGAAAAAGGAGTTAAATTATCCAATTATCAGGGAGATTCCTTTCCTAAGATACATGATCCCTTTCTGAATGGACCGTTCCGTGGAATAATTGATCAATTAAGGTCACCTTGGATTTTGAGCGATTCGATCAATTTAGATCTTCCGGATTTGACAAAGGTACCTACGAAGGACACCGCGGAAGGATCCTGGAATAATCAAATTGAAGATCGGATCTCTGATCATTGGCGAGAATTGGAACGCAAAAACTTTCCGCTACCCTGGGAACCACTACTTACAGATACCGTTCACTCGTTTATCTCAATCAATGAATTATCAGAAAAGAAAAAAGTTGAACCTATTTCAAAACAACTTTATCTATTAGCGGAACAAATGATCAGAAATTCGGATAATTGGAAGATCTATACGAAAGATTTGCCGAATATAGTTTCTTTGAAAGATCGAGGAATTCATCGAATAGATTTCTCGGAAATGGCTTCAAATAATGAAGAGATTCATGTAAAAGACTCGTCGAGAGATTTGTTGGAAATAGTCTCATATGATCGAAGAATTTATATTGAGGTTCTATTGGAAATAGCTTCATGTAATAAAGAGACCTATGCAAAATATTTGTTGGATATTCCTGGTATAATTGGTGGCGAGAAAAATGTCACAAGTCCCATGAGATGGGAATTAATCCTTAGTCTTCCTTCTGCGGAACAAGTTTCACTTTTCGAACATTTGGAACAGAAGGAATGGACAGTACTTCGGGATCTTTGGATAAATTCATCTACGGGTGATTCGACCCAAACAAAATCTATTTCTGCCTTTTGCGGGAAATTCTTATTCAATGACCCTTTCGAAATTATAGAGATTCAGAAACTTGTGCCTCGATGGTCCTACAATTTGAGAAGCGGTAAATACGACTTCATACCCTCAATAAATGATCTTCGTCCAAGAAAGATCAGGAGTATAACAATTATCGACCCGAACGGAATACAGAGAATTGTGAGACGTTATTCGGAAGAGTCAGATTTTCGCCGTAACCTAGTAAAAGGATCCATGCGTGCTCAAAGACGTAGAACTATAATATGTAAAATGATACAAACGGGTGCACATTCCCCTTTATTTCTATTTTTGGGAAGAATGGAGATACCCACTTTTTTAAAAGATTCTTTTTATATGCCCAATAGAGTAGATCTGGAACAAATTGTTACGAATTTTCTAAATAAAGACTTGAAATCGGGAAGAACTTATTCTGGGGAGAGATCAAAAGTTGATCGTCTCTCAATAGCAGACAAATTGGATTTTTCACTAAATCAAAAAATAAGAGGTTTTATATTAGTGACCCAATCAATTCTTAGAAAATATATAATTTTACCCTCATTAATAATAGCTAAAAATATTGGTCGTATGCTATTATTTCAAGTCCCTGAATGGGATGAAGATTGGGGGGAATGGAGTAGAGAAATTCATATCAAATGCACTTATGATGGGATTGAATTTTCAGAAACGGAATTTCCGGACAGATGGCTCAGGGATGGTATTCAGATCAAGATTCTATTTCCTTTTCGTTTGAGACCTTGGCACGGATCTGAGCTCCAATTTGACAAAGGAGAAAAATCGAGTTCTAGCTATTTAACGACCTGGGGATTGGAAACTGAAGTACCTTTTGGTTATCCAAAAAAAATACCTTCCTTTTGGGAACCCATTATCAAAGAATTGAAAGGACGATTAATAAGAACAATTCTATCAGGAATAGGACGAATAAAGGAATCTGGACCTCAACCAGATAATAGGAGTACAGAAAATCTCGGAATAAATGACCAGATCCTCAATAAATATCAATTGCTCATCGGGACTAGGCCTGCGGGTAGTGCAAATTTTTCATCGGAGATTCAGGATCGACCTGGATATGGAACTCAAACAACTATTGAAGATCTAGATGATTGGACAACCACAATGAATGATCAGATCGAACAGATCACTGAGAAATATCTAGTAAATTTAGGGATTAATGTAGATCTAGAGGAAAAAAATAATCAATGTTCTAGTTATATAGAATCGGAATCAAAAAAGCGATTGATTCAGATTCGGCAAATACTTGTTCAATTTAGAAAGAGAAGTGTACGATTTTTTTGGAAATGGCCCTATTCAATAAATCTATTTATTGAAAGAATGGGCAGAGATATTTCCCTAAGTGTTATTCGCCTCATCAGGTTGAACATACAATTTTGTATTAGATCGACGAGGAATCTTGTAGCAATTTACAGAAGAATTTTCATTTTGAAGAACGATATTTCGAAGACAAATAAGGATAAAATTCCCAACTACCATTCAATTACCAAAGAGATACGAGATTTACAAGTTGGTACCAATCGGGACATGATCTTAATGTCCCAAGCATATCTATTTAACGAGATATGGCAAATAAGATCAATGAACAAGTCCCATTCAAAATATCTATTACAATATAGAACATCGTATCCTTTTTTAAAAGGAAAGATCAAAGAATTTTTCAATATACAAGGAATATTGGATTCTAAAGAACCGCAAGATTTGAGAGCAAATGACTGGAAAGAGTGGTTAAAATGTTACGATCGATACAATTTATCCTCACAGATATGGTCTGGAATAGCACCACAGAGATGGAGAAATGAGATGAGTAAGCAACGGACGGCTGAGAATCGAGATTCTCTTCATTCCTATGAAGAAAATAGATTCATTCCCTATGAACAACAACAGGGATATCCCTCATTTTTGGTAAAACCTTCTCCGGGACGAACCCGGAAACTGAACAAACGTTACAGATACAATCTTTTCTCATATAGTTATATCGATTTCACAAAAGATTTCGATCTTAACGGACTGCCAGTACGGCAGAATGAACGGGAAGAGATTCTCTCTAATAGTATTATACGTGAATCGGAACTATTTGATATACCGGATAATATCAATATTACCGATTATCAAGAGATTCCTAGGGAAAGATATATTCATGATATTACGAATTCAAAAAAGGATGAAGATCAGAAGGATTTCGGTTACAATATTCTCAATTATCAAGAAATTGACAAGGAGGATATTTGTTCTATTACGAATTCTCAATGGATCGACGAGAAAGAAAGAGACAATTTTGATATTACCGATTCTCCGAGAATTAATCGAAGAAGAACGGATCGTTCCGGATCAAATTTAAGATTCTGGTTATTCCCAGAACTTGTAGGAATGAATGATACATATAAAACTGAATTGATGATCATACCAAGAAAATCGCTTATACGAGAAGAACACGAAGATATTTTTGGATCATATAGGAAAGAAGAAAATATTAGATCGAATGTCCGAGACCGAGAAGAAAGAGAACAACAGAAAGAAGATATTGGATCCTATGTTCAAGAACAAGAATATGTTAGATTGAATGTTAAAGACCAAGAAAAGTATGTTGGATTGAATAGTCAGGACAAAGAAAAAAAGGATAATGGGAACAATGAATACGATGAGGTAGAATTTCTGCTGGAAGATGGAAAAACTGTTGAAACTGCTATTCAATTTAGATGGGCAGAATCCATAGCGAGGGAACTCGAAAATAACATCAATATATGTTCTCTTTTAAGTGGAATGAAGGATCCGGAGAGAATTGCTATACCCTATCTTCGAACGGGAGATTTGGACCTGGATCTAATGTCTCATTCGATTGATAAGGATGTTTCAGGAACAGTAAAGGATGGAATATTAATTGTCGAACCATTTCGTTTATCTGGGGTATTGGATGACCAATTCCTGATGTATAAAATCGTAAGTATTTCATTAAGATTTAAGAATAGGTTCCGGGGAAGGGCAGATGTAAATCTTTCTGATGGATCTATACGACACGGAGGAATTCTTGGAGATGGGAATGAAAACATTTCAAGTTCTCTCATTTTTGAAGATATTTTGCTTCCGAGACGTCGTAGAGAATTTAGAATTCTAAATCGTTTCGATCTGGAGAATAATCTAGATGGAAATGCAGAACTTTCCGATGAAAAGGACGTACAAAACTACGAAGAACTCATGGAAAGAGATAAACATCTTGATATAGATATAACCCAAATGACTAAACGTTTTCTTTGGCCTAGTTATCGATTAGAGGATCTGGCTTGTATGAATAGATATTGGTTCAATACAAATGATGGGAGTCGGTCTGTTATGTTAAGAATACGTATGTATCCCTAATTTTATATTAGGAAATGGGATCTATTTAATAGAGATTCGATATCTATCTATCTATCTATAAATGGATAGATAGATGGATAAATAGATAGATATGTAGATAGTGTATTTCATAATACATTCATATCCGCATCAATGGAATGAATCGAAATCCTAAAAGATATTTCTATTTGGATTCGATCTATTCGATTCTATCGATATAGGAATCTCTCATCTATCTGTATCCCGCTGCAAATCCAAATTGGAGAAACTCGTTTCTCTGGGAGGAGATAAATTCTCTATCTGTCATTAAATGGGAATGTTCGGAACAAATTCTTCCATGGACCATGGAAAAATTAATAGATCTCATTCTTCTTTCTGACCATGAATCAATCTCATTCATTCTATCTCGAGAAAAATAGTTTTTATGCCAAAGAATTCGCCCATTCGTTCATCTCTGATTCTTAAAGAACGGAGAAGATCCGTTGAATCTCAGATATATCATTTAACTGATCGGATTCTGAGACTTACTCATCATTTGGAATTGCACAGAAGAGACTATTCATCCCAAAGAGGTTTGTGGCAAATTTTGGGGAAACGTAAGCGACTTCTGGTTTATTTGTCCAAAAGGAACAGACCTCGTTACGAAGATTTAATTGGTCAACTAAGTATTCGTGGGCTAAAAATCCGTTGATTTCAAACGAAATTTTCAATTCCAAAATTTTTTTTGGTTGTTAGATTCCGGATCTTAATGAGCCGTTCCTTTGTTTCCATCAATTTATGAAACGAATCAGAGGAGAATGACATATGACCGTGCTTGCTACAGAAAAAGACTCCGTGATAGTAAGTATGGGCCCTCATCATCCATCGATGCATGGTGTTCTTCGACTTATTGTTACTCTAGATGGTGAAGATGTTATTGACTGTGAACCTATATTAGGTTATTTGCATAGAGGGATGGAAAAAATTGCCGAGAACCGAACAATTGTCCAATATCTTCCCTATGTAACACGATGGGATTATTTAGCCACTATGTTTACAGAAGCAGTAACGGTAAATGCGCCGGAAAGATTGGGAAATATTCAGGTACCTAAAAGGGCTAGCTGTATCAGAGTTATCATGCTAGAGTTGAGTCGTATAGCTCCCCATTTGTTATGGCTTGGGCCTTTCATGGCTGATATTGGTGCACAGACTCCTTTCTTTTACATTTCCAGAGAAAGGGAAATTATTTATGATTTATTCGAAGCTGCCACGGGTATGCGAATGATGCATAATTATTTTCGTATCGGAGGAGTAGCTGTAGATTTACCCTACGGTTGGATAGATAAATGTTTGGATTTTTGCGATTATTTCTTATCCAAAGTGGCTGAATATGAAAGGCTTATTACGCGCAATCCCATCTTTTTAGAACGAGTTGAAGGAGTAGGCATCATTGGTAGAGAAGAAGCAATAGATTGGGGTTTATCAGGACCTATGCTACGAGCTTCCGGAATACAATGGGATCTTCGTAAAGTTGATCATTACGAATGTTACGATGAATTTGATTGGGAGGTCCAATGGCAAAAAGAAGGGGATTCATTAGCTCGTTACTTGGTACGAATTGGGGAAATGACAGAATCTATCAAAATTATTCGACAGGCCCTAAAAATAATTCCGGGAGGACCCTATGAGAATTTGGAAGCCCGGCGCCTCGATAAAGGCAAAGATTCGGAATGGAATGATTTTGAATTTCGATTTATTAGTAAAAAACCTTCCCCTACTTTTGAGTCACCAAAACAAGAACATTATGTGAGAGTAGAAGCTCCCAAAGGAGAATTAGGAATTTTTCTAATGGGAGATGATAGTATTTTTCCCTGGAGATGGAAAATTCGCCCACCTGGTTTTATTAATTTGCAAATTCCTCCTCAACTGGTTAAAAGCATGAAATTGGCCGATATCATGACAATTTTAGGTAGTATAGATATCATTATGGGAGAGGTTGATCGTTAAGATGGTGATTAATACGACGGATCCTGAGGAACGAGTTATCAATTTATCTTTTGTACTGGGATTTCTAAAAGAGATCTTCGGTCTTATATGGATTAGAATTTACATTCTTATTCCTATATTGGGAGTTTTAATAGGATTATTAGTTATTGTATGGCTTGAAAGAAAGATATCTGCAGGAATACAACAACGTATTGGACCTGAATACGCCGGTCCCTTGGGAATTCTTCAAGCTTTAGCAGATGGGATCAAACTACTTCTGAAAGAGGATATTATCCCATCTAGAGGGGATCTTTGGTTATTCAGTATTGGACCAGCTATAGTGGTTATATCAATTCTTTCGAGTTATTTAGTAATTCCCTTCGGCCGCCACATCGTTTTAGCTGATCTTAGTATAGGTGTTTTTTTCCGGATCGCCGTTTCAAGTATTGCTCCTCTTGGACTTCTTATGGCGGGGTATGGATCAAATAATAAATATTCTTTCTCAGGTGGTCTTCGAGCTGCTGCTCAATCCATCAGTTACGAAATCCCTCTAGCTTTATGTGTGTTATCTATATCTCTACGTGTGATCCGTTGCAATATGAGCTTTTCCCCTATCTCTATAAGAAAGGAAAAGAGATTAATAGGATGAATATTTCTTATTCATTCCAACTGATAAACTAGATAGTCATATGGGTGAGATCAAACAGCTTGTGAATTCGCAGTAATAGGATCAAGTCCCATCCCCTGTACAAGAGTGAAGGCATGCACAACCAGTGAAAACTGTGTACCCCAGTTAAGATATTAGTATCGGGGCCTGACAGCGGGGGCAAAGGAAAAAAAAAACTGTATGAAGCTCATACTATCATACTGAAGATCGAGCAAAAGTAGATGGTCAGGAACACAAAAATGCACGAAAGGTTAGTGAGAGATAACGAAACATATTTCGAGAAATGTTTCTATATCAATGGGATGATAATGAGGACTTGACGTTGGTAGGGATGATCGAGTAGTACTTCCCCAGAACCCCGATCTGGAGTATGTTCCTATTTACTTAAAAAGGAATGACTATCAGGAACGAAGTAATCCTTTTTGCAGTTCTCCTCTCCTTCTCCCACGAAAAGATGGATAAAGGATGTTTCTTCTCCTTTTTTTCATAAAGATCTAATTTGAATCAATGGACTACTGCCGAAGTCTCATTCGTGATTGACAGAATCTCGAGTGAAATGGAATATGGATCCATAGTGGGAAAAAGTAATTGTTGTAGTATTTCATTAATGGATCCGAATTTTTACTAACAAAGAATTGTGAAGGTCAAGATAGGTTCAAAAGCTCTTGTTATTGTAGCAGACAGAATCTCATTGGTCCAATTCATGAACACTTCGATGTTTCTTTTCTCTTTTATTCTATTTCCCATTGTGCGAGGTGCATAACGAGATAATATAAAAGGATTGTTCTTTCTACTTCTCGATGGCCATTGAGGAGCCGTATGAAGCTGAAGTTTCACGTACGGTTTCGGAATAGAGATGAGAACGGTGATGCTATTATCGACTATAATTATCCAACAGTTTAGGTACGGTTGATATAGTTGAAGCACAGTCTAGATATGGTTTTTGGGGATGGAATTTGTGGCGTCAACCTATAGGGTTTATAGCTTTCTTTATCTCTTCCCTAGCAGAATGTGAAAGATTGCCTTTTGATCTACCAGAAGCGGAAGAAGAATTGGTAGCGGGTTATCAAACCGAATATTCGGGTATAAAATTTGGTTTATTTTACGTTGCTTCCTATCTGAATCTATTAGCTTCCTCATTATTTGTGACAATTCTCTATTTGGGCGGATGGAACTTTTCCATTCCATCCATACCAATTTCGGAATATTTCGAATGGGATTCTATTAATGGAATTAGTGAGGTCCTTGGCATAACGATGGGGATCCTTATCACATTAGCTAAAGCTTATCTGTTCTTGTTCATTTCTATCACGGCGAGATGGACTTTGCCTAGAATGAGGATAGACCAATTATTGGATCTTGGTTGGAAATTTCTTTTACCTATCGCTCTGGGTAATTTATTACTGACAGCTTCTTTTCAACTTATTTTATTGTGACAAAATATCATTCCAAAAATAGATTCTGTAACACATCCGAAATTGGTAGATTGAATACATCTATAAAGAGAAAGAAATAGAATAGACACGAAATGATCCATTCAAGGATATCTACCATATGTTTTCCACGGTGACTGGATTCATAGATTATAGTCAACGAGCGATACAAGCTGCGAGATATATTGGTCAAGGTTTTATGGTTACCCTATATCACATGAATCGTTTACCCATGACTATTCAATATCCCTATGACAAATTGATCCCATCAGAACGATTTCGCGGACGGATTCATTTCGAATTTGATAAATGTATTGCTCGTGAAGTATGTGTCCGTGTATGTCCGATTGATCTACCCGTTGTTGATTGGAACTTTGGAAGAGATATCGGAAAAAAACGATTAGAAAATCATAGCATTGATTTCGGAATTTGTATCTTTTGTGGGAATTGTGTCGAATATTGTCCCACAAATTGTCTGTCGATGACTGAAGAATATGAACTTTCGACCTATGATCGTCATGAATTGAATTATGATCAGATTGCTCTAGGACGTTCACCAATATCGGTGATTGAAGATTCTACAATTCGAACAATTTTCAGTTCAACTTCTTTGTCCGAGAAAACTATGGACGGACATTTAGATCCAAGAACTGTTACCAGTTCTCCGGATTCAATCTGAAGTTCCGATCAGGGAGAACCGATGAATAGGGACCCTATTTTTTTTCGAATTGACTGGGAATTAGTAATTCTGTTTAAAATTACACTAGGAATATGACCAATGATATATCATTGATTATAATATATCCTTGACCAATCTAATTCTGGATCAGTCTATCTAATTTACATATCCGAATAGTTGCAGTATGAATATTCATGTTGGTATATAAAATAGGTATATGGATAGGGTAACTTCTTTGTTTAGTGAATGGGATTGTGAGAAGTAATATTGGAACTTACCGTACATATAATGGATCTACCTGGGCCGATACATGATATTCTTTTGGTCCCTCTAGAGCTGGGTCTCATATTAGGAGGTTTGGAAGTAGTACTACTTACCAATATAATTTATTCTGCCCTTTCATTGGGACCGGTTCTTGTTTGTATATCTTTATTATATATTTTATTGAACGCAGATTTTGTAGCTGCTGCACAAATCCTGATCTACGTAGGAGCTGTCAATGTCTTGATCGTGTTTGCCGTGATGTTGATGAATAATCAAAAATATCCAAATTTTGTTCCTCTCTGGACCGTCGGAGATGGTATCACTTTAGTAGTTTGTACGAGTCTCTTCTGTTCATTAATTACTATTATCCTGAACACATCATGGTCCGAGATATCTATGACTACAAAATCGAATCAAATTTTAGAACAGGACTTAACAAACAACGTTCAACGTATTGGGGCTCATTTATCAACTGATTTTTTCCTTCCATTCGAACTTCTTTCTATAATACTTTTAGTTGCCCTCGTGGGAGCAATTACTATAGCTCGCCGAGAGGAAATAGTTTGAATGTCAAATATCGAGTGAAATATCGTGATATTAGGAGAAGTATGATCTTTGATCTTCCAGATAATATCAAATAATAAACTTTATAGAACTTCTGTTCGTATCTAGATCAATCGAGGTTAATAGGGAGTTTATCAATTATGCTCGAGCATGCGCTTATTTCAGGTGCTTATTTGTTCTCTATCGGTATTTATGGACTGATCACAAGTCGGAACATGGTTAGAGCACTTATGTGTCTTGAGCTAATACTGAATGCGGTTAATGTCAATCTCGTAACATTCTCCAATTATTTTGATAGTCGACAAGTAAAGGGAGACATCTTCTCGATCTTTGTTACCGCTATTGCAGCCGCTGAAGCAGCCATTGGATTAGCTATTGCTTTAGCAATATATCGTAACAGAAAATCGACTCGTATCGATCAATTTAATTTGTCAAAATGGTAATAGAGCACATAGAATCTCCGGATTGATCGGGAATAAGTAGATTTCTAAATCTACAAATAAAAAATAGGTATATCCATCTATTAATCTATATAAATAGATATAGATACACAAATCTATGTATATAGTAGATATACCTATTATCTGCATGTAATCGAAATCAATGTATTATTATTATCGATGAAAAGCGTTATTCAATCCATATCGAACTCATTAACAAATTGTATCTGACCAACACAATTGAGTCAGATTTAGTAGAATCCAGAAAGATCGAAGTTATACAAGTAACTTCACCCTACTGAACAGATGCATGATATAAATATATCCATTCATAATATCACTGATAGTACAATTACTAATTCGTCTGATATCAATAATATCTTGTTATTGATCTATATTATAAGATCTTATCAAATTGATAACTTCTGACATCCTAACTAATGGGAGTTAATAGATCCAATGGCACATTCAGTCAAAATTTATGATACATGTATCGGCTGTACTCAATGTGTACGAGCTTGTCCCACAGATGTATTGGAAATGATACCTTGGGAAGGATGTAAAGCTAAGCAAATTGCTTCTGCTCCAAGAACAGAAGATTGTGTAGGTTGTAAGAGATGCGAATCTGCTTGTCCAACAGATTTCTTGAGTGTACGTGTTTATTTGTGGCATGAGACAACTCGCAGTATGGGTCTAGCTTACTAATAAACATAGATCACAAAAATTGTTAGATCTATCTCCTATTTATTATTCTCCTTTTTTTTTTTTTCTTTCACTGGTAAAAACCCATACTCAACCCGAGATATTGAGCATGGGTTTTTCTATAGAAAATTACTTCCATTTTCATCATGAGCGATTTACCCTGGTTAACAATAATTGTTATTTTGCCCATATCTGCGGGTTCCTCAATCCCATTGTTCCCTCATAGAGGGAATAATATAATTCGATGGTATACTCTGGGTATCTGCTTATTAGAATTCCTTCTAATGACCTATACATTTCGTTATCATTTTCATTTCGACGATCCATTGATCCAATTGGAAGAAGATTATGAATGGATAGATCTTATTGACCTTCATTGGAGACTGGGAATTGATGGACTTTCTATTGGACCTATTTCATTGACGTCATTTGTTACTACTTTAGCCACTTTAGCCGCTTGGCCAGTTACCCGAAATCCCCGATTGTTCTATTTCTTGATGTTGGCAATGTACAGTGGCCAAGTAGGATTATTTGCTTCTCGAGATATTCTACTTTTTTTTCTCATGTGGGAGCTAGAACTAATTCCCGTTTACCTACTTCTATCCATGTGGGGAGGAAAAAGACGTCTATATTCGGCTACAAAGTTCATTTTGTACACTGCAGGTGGTTCTATTTTTATCTCAATGGGAGCTTCAAGTATGGGTCTCTATGGATTTGATGGACCAACATTAGATTTTGAAATATTGGCTAATAAATATTATCCTGTAGTACTGGAAATAGTATTCTATTTAGGATTCTTCATCGCTCATGCCATCAAATTGCCAATTCTCCCTTTACATACCTGGCTACCGGATACTCATGGGGAAGCGCATTATAGTACATGTATGCTTTTGGCTGGAATTCCATTGAAAATGGGGGGATATGGATTAATTCGAATTAATATGGAATTATTACCTCATGCTCATTCTCTATTTTCACCATGGTTGGTAATAGTAGGAGCGGTTCAAATTATCTATGCAGCTCTAACTTCTCTGAGTCAACGTAATTTGAAAAGGAGAATAGCCTATTCATCAGTATCTCATATGGGTTTTGTAATTGTAGGAATTGGTTCCATGGCAGATACGAGTCTTAATGGAGCCATTTTGCAGATGATTTCTCATGGATTAATTGGTGCTGCACTTTTCTTCTTGGCAGGAACAAGTTACGATGGGATACGTACTCTTTTTCTTGACGGGATAGGAGGAATGGCTATACCAATGTCCAAAATATCTACTATGTTCAGTAGCTTTTCAATGGCTTCCCTCGCATTGCCAGGAATGAGTGGTTTCGTAGCGGAATCTATGGTACTTCTGGGAATAATTACTAGTCGTAAGTATTCTTTGACTTTTCAAATAGTTATTGCTGCAATAATGGCAATTGGAATGATATTAACTCCTATTCATTTATTATCTATGTTACGTCGAATGTTCTATGGATATAAGTTTTTGAACGTCTTGAACCCCTATTTAAAGGATTCTGGACCACGAGAAATCTTTATTTCGATTTGTCTTTTTCTGCCAGTAATAGGTACTGGTCCTTATCCTGATTTAGTCTTATCTCTATGGGATAAGAAAGTGGAAGCTATTATGTTCCGATCCTTCCATGAATAACTCCTTTCGGACTTTTCATCAGATAAATTGTCAACTAGATAGTCATGGGATACAATCAAATTATCCTATTCATCTCTCGAAGAGAGAGGAATAGGATGGGGTCAAAATAATGAACAATTAATTTGTTTCGGATGTAATTCAAATTATTTCAAGTAGTGATCATATTAGAATAACTATTTGAAAGAACTTGAAAAAATTACTAATTCCATTTATCAATTCCGTATAATAACTATACTATTATAATAACTATACTATATGGAATATATTCTTCTTTTTTTTCTTCCATAAATCCCGGGTCCAAGTCCCTTTTTAGTTCTGTGCTAAATCAACCATCCATAGCTATGTAAACCTATTCCTAATAGATCGACCCCCAAATAGCAGATCCAAACTATAAAAGATCCTAAAGAAGCTATAATTGCCGGGTTCTCATCTTGCCAACCTTTATTCACCCTGGTATGCAAATAAATTGCAAATATGATCCAAGTAATCAATGCCCAAGTCTCTTTAGGATCCCAACTCCAACGAGATCCCCATGCTTCATTAGCCCATACTGCTCCAGAAAGAATACCTATAGTTAAAAGAAGAAAGCCTAGACCAATAACACGATAACTCCAATAATCTAATTGTTGAGTCAATTGACATTTACGATGATTTGTGAATGACAAATAAAAAGTGTTTTGCAAATCACTCTTTTCTTGTTCATGTAAATACAAATTATTCCTGGAGGGAAAGGGCCAAATGAATGAATTGTCCCTCGCACTGAGAAGCGAAAGAATCCTTCTATTTCTCCGAAATGTAATGATCAGAAAAGCTATTGATGATAGGGATCCACATAAAAGGGTTGCATAGCTGAGTAATATCATGCTTACATGCATCATTAACCAATGGGATTGCAGGGCAGGTACCAACATTGCAGATTGTTGCATTTCCTTCGGAAGACCTGAAGTAGCAAAACCATGAGTTAACATAGTGCTTGGTGCAGTGATTGCACCTAATCCTCGATCCTTTTGGCTTCGCACTTCTAGAATTATATGAATCACAGATGAACTCCATGAAAGGAACATGAATGACTCATACAAATTACTTAACGGTAAATGTCCCGAATAAAGCCAACGAGTAATTAATAATCCCGTTGTACAGACAAAAGTAACTATCATGCCTTTTCCTCCCGAACTACTTAGCCCTTCAATTTGATGGACCAAGGTTCCCCAATAAGCGAGAGTGACAACAGAAATGAGAGAAAAAGAAATGTGAGCCAATATATGTTCTAAGGTTATGAATATCATAATAAACCCATTTCTTCATTTGATTTTAAAATAGGATCGATAATAGAAATACGATAGGATAAATTAAAAATAGTCAATAGAAAAGAGTGATCTATTATAAAGAAAAGATAAATAGAAATGAATTGAACAGAATAGGAGGGAGATCAACGGAATTTTATTCTAAGAATGCCGCCACTCGGATTCGAACCGAGATGCCCTAGCACTGCTTCCTAAGAGCAGCGTGTCTACCAATTTCACCATGGCGGCTTGGTAAAGACATACTAACCCATTTGTGCCAGATCGTCAATGTGTTCAAAACAGGTTTAACAGGGGGAGTAATTAATGGAGATTGGGGGATGTTCGAAATCTAAGTTCGGACATTGAATCAATGTGATGTTGATCATTACAACGGAGCATGGCGCAGCTTGGTAGCGTGCCATCTTGGGGTGATGGAGGTCGCAGGTTCAAATCCTGCTGCTCCGAAGGGGAATGAAGAGTCCTATTAAATTCCATCATTGAACAAGAGATCTCTTAAATTATCTTGATAGAATGGAAGCAGCTAGATCCCGAACATGGAAGAGAGATACATGGAAAAAGATTTCATGCCGTAACTTTACCGATAACGATTTGTGAATATCGCGGGCTTAGTAAGAAGAGTTTCTCGAGCTATTGGAATGTAAAAAAAAAAAAAATGGATTATTTATTCCCCTTAAATCACGTTCTGGAAAGTGAGAGCTAGGCCATTAATGGGGGGCCAATGACGGGCGGGGATCAGATATACTAAGATGTTGCGCAAAGTTATACATCTATACTTTGGCCAGTCCCCTTAGAATTATGTTCTTCCTATGTTCTTGAAAACGGGTCATAAATGGCTAGAGTTATTGTATCTCTAGCCATGAGTCATCTTAAAAAATCGAGCACTTTCTCTATATGACCATAAAGGAGATAACCGTTGAGGAGTAAAATGGATCTATTAAGTTCTTATTCTGTATCTAGCAATTGTGTGAAATCCCGAATGGAATAAGAAGAGTAAGAGAAAGATGAATCCCGATATCTGAAATTAGGAATTAGGAATTATTCACCGAGATCTGAGCAATAATTCGCTCGAGTGACACAGTAACACATAGATTCGAGTCATCCAAAATGAACGAGTGATTTTGTGTGTGAAACCGAATCATGATTTGTCTCTTTGTCTGTCCGACCCCAGTATCGTTCCCAGTATTGTTCGAAAGAGCCAGGGAATGACTTCTTTCCCATTATTGCCCTCTACTAGGGGGCATACTTGTTGATGTTATGAATCATTGGATTCATTAATGGATGTGGATTTAGATGATCCAGAGGGCTTATCATTTGTTGTGCAGTAAAAAATTTTTGACCGACCGGTCGAGATAGACTCAGCTAAGGAAAAAGCTTTTACCGCGGCCTGATCTGCTTTTCCCTTCCAAACATTTTTACGAATTCGTTTTCTGGATTTAGAAGTGCGCTTCTTCGGAACTGCCATGATGAACAATGCTTTTCATTCATATATTTCGATGTGATAGACATATATGTACATATCTATCTATCTGGATAAATATTATCTATCTAGATAAATATTATTAGATTGATATTCAATCTTGTATATATCGCGTGATTCTATGCAGTATAGAGATATACGTACATATAGAGATATGTATATCTCTATATGTACGTATATCTCTCGTTATTTCTATTCTAAAAGTTTAAAGATCTAGCTCCTCGAAATCTTCATAATTTGTGATAAAATTACATTATTTCGTTATATGAATAATGATTTATTTACTGCAGAATCCATTCGTTCTCATTTCTTTGGACAGATAGAATCTACTACGGATCAAATCGAATTTTGTTGATGTCTTAACCTACGTACACCGTGTCCTCTTTCTAGGAAATGCATTTCTTACTTAATTGGTCAGTTCATCTCCAGGAGAATCCTGTGGGATTATCCCTCTTATTTCATTTTACAGCCGAGAATGTCTGATATTAGTAATAGATCTATGGTAAATCAATAGTAATAAATGGATATTTTGGCATTCCGTCCATCCATCCGGTCCTAATCCTAATGATGTGGAGTGACAAATACCATAAGATCTATCTGGCCCGTTCGGAGTTGTTCACTCCTGATTCCAATTATTACGTATATACTTGTTATTTAAGATTAGGAGCGAATATGTATCGAACAGATTCGATCAAATATTATAATCTAGAATAGCTCTCTAATTAGTTCGATTCTTGTCAGGTTTTATCATGAATATTTTTGCAGGACCAGAGTGTCAAACATCTCTATTGGTTTATAAAAATCTATGTGATATAAGATAATATATGGGAAAAGTGTACAATTTTGGATGTGCACAACTCTATCTCGTTGATGAGTACCTGAAGAAACTAGGGTTCCTATTCATCTGGCATTTCATATTAATTAATGATTAATCAGCTCGAACTTTCTATTTGTGGAAGGAGAAGGAAAAATAGATGGATGGAATCCATCCCATCGTTCCTCCTGATTTACGACCCCTTTTGATTTGTTCCTTTCGTAATCCAGTGGATCGGAAACCAGTAATGGGAAATGAAAAAAAAAAAAGAAAAAAAAAAAAAAAGAGAAAAAATCTTTCTAAAAATTACTCGATCTTCCTATGGAACTTATATATAAATATGTTTGGATCGTGCCTTTCCTTCCACTTTCAGCCTCTGTGCCAATAGGATCGGGATCCTTACTTTTTCCAAGGGCAACCAGGGGTCTTCATCATATATGGGCTCTTATCAGCATTTCCCTGCTAGGTATAGCTATGCTCCTTTCTTTCAATCTATTCTTGCAGCAAATTACAGGTGGTCCCGTCTATCAATATTTATGGTCCTGGACCATTAATAAGAATTTTTCCCCAGAGTTGGGCTATTTGATCGATCCACTTACTTCCATTATGCCAATATCAGTTACTACTGTCGGAATCATGGTTATGATCTACAGTGATAATTATATGTCTCATGACCAAGGATATGTGAGGTTCTTTGCTTATCTTAGTCTTTTTAATGCTTCTATGTTGGGACTAGTGATTAGCCCTAATCTGGTACAAATATATATATTTTGGGAATTAGTAGGAATGTGTTCTTATTTATTAATAGGTTCCTGGTTTACTCGACCCAGTGCAGCCAATGCCTGTCAAAAAGCGTTTATTACTAATCGTATAGGAGATTTTGGACTATTATTAGGAATTCTAGGATTTTATCAGATAACGGGTAGTTTCGAATTTAGATATTTATTGGGAAGATCTAACGAATCGATTGCTAGTAATGAAGTTAGTTCATTCTTTGCTACTCTGTGTGCTTTTCTCTTATTTTTAGGTCCAGTAGCTAAATCCGCACAATTTCCACTTCATGTATGGTTACCTGATGCTATGGAAGGGCCTACCCCTATATCAGCTCTTATACATGCCGCTACTATGGTAGCAGCAGGAATTTTTCTCGTAGCTCGATTGTTCCCTCTTTTCAAAGCTCTACCTTTCATAATGAATCTCATCTCTTGGACAGGTGGAATAACGGCTCTATTGGGAGCGACTATGGCTCTTGCTCAAAGTGATCTTAAAAGAGGTTTGGCTTATTCTACTATGTCCCAATCAGGTTATATGGTGTTAGCTCTAGGTACAGGTTCTTATCGAGCTGCTTTGTTCCATCCGATTACACATGCCTATTCTAAAGCGTTATTGTTCCTAGGATCTGGATCAGTGATTCATTCCATGGAATCTCTTGTTGGATATTGCCCCGCTGAAAGTCAGAATATGGCTCTCATGGGTGGTTTAAGTAAATACATGCCAATTACAGGAACAACCTTTCTTTTAGGTACACTTTCTCTTTGTGGTATTCCCCCCTTTGCTTGTTTTTGGTCTAAGGATGAAATTATTAGTGATAGTTGGCTATATTCTACCATTCTTGGGGGGATAGCTCGATCCGTAGCAGGATTTACTGCATTTTACATGTCTCGTATGTATTTTCTTGCTTTCGAAGGAGATCTCCGCGTAAATTTGTATAACGACCCTATTCCGTTCTATTCGATCTCTATGTGGGGAGAAAAAGAATCTGGTACATTCACCGAAACTGAAATGGGTTCTATGCCACAATTACCGGGAAATAAGAACTCTTCTTCCTCTGAAGGAGTATTTAAATTCTCAGGGAAGATGGAACAATTCGATGGTAAACCTATGGAATATCTGGTTATTACTCATCCTCTCGATAAAGGGGATCCTCCATATCCCAAGGAATCGGACAATACAATGCTATTGCCTTCACTTGCACTGGGACTATTCACTCTATTTGTGGGATCTATAGGAGTTTCTTTTGTTCAAGGAGAAATAAGTTCTGATATCTTATCCCAACGGTTGACTCTATCGATGAACCATTTCCATGAGAACCATCCTGAAAATTGGTCCAAATTTTTTGTAGATGCGATTCCCTCAGTTGGTATAGCATTTTTTAGCACATTCGTGGCCTTTGTCCTATATGGACCTATAAATTTTAATTTCTCCTCACCATATTTATGGTATAAAAGGGATTCCCGGCTAAAGGGTATCCCAGACCGATTGATCAATGTCATATACAATTGGTCATATTACCGAGGCTACATAGACATATATTATAACAAAATATTTACTATGGGTATACGGAGATTAGCTGAACTAACTTATTTATTTGATCGATGGGTAATTGATGGAATTATAGATAGAGTCGGTATCCTGGGTCTCTTTGTAGGAGAGGGAATGAAATATTTAGGGGGGGGACGGACATCTTCCTATCTATTTGGATTCTTGTTTTTTGCAGTAATCTTTCTACTGACAATTTTTATTTTTATATGGATTCGTTGATGTGAGATTTTGACTAATCTCTCATTCTCTGTATCGATAGATCGATCTTTTATGTCCCCTTGCAATTCTTCGTCCCCTTCCCTTCTCTCCATCCCCTCCGTCCCCCTGTTCTCTTTCTGTTCTTCCTTCCCCTTTCTATTCCCCCTTCCTCCATTTTGGATTCATTTCATTATAGATAGATAGATATCTATCTATCTATATGGAACATATATAGAACTGATATTCCATCATTCAAAAAAGGATTCTTCTTAAAATGAAATGCTGAGAAAGAAAATACAGATAAAAAAGAGTGATTGATCAGGTAGAATTACAATCATTGAAGTAATGACGGTACGATCGCTGATATGGATTCCTCTCACTTCAGCACTTCCCACCACTTTATATTTATCTACCAAAATCACCGGGCAGATCGGATCTAATCTCACGTATCCCAGCATTCAACCAGCCCATGATCCGAAGGCTATACAGCATGGAGCGGGCAGAGAGATGAAAGGGCCGACAGGGGGACCTTCTCCTGCTTGATCGAAATCAATTCTATGATCGAATAGCAGTTCCAAGTGCCATGATGTCCGCTTCGTTTCACTCAATGAAGGGCTCGGACAGGTAAGGTAGGTTAGTTGAGACTATCTCACCATTACCTTCTAGCTCTTAGGATAAGAAGCAGGCCCCTTGTCCCTGGCAGGGAGAGAGAGGTCTTTGTTGCCCTTCGGTGGAGTGAGTATACCTAGCGAACTGGCGGGTCCGCAGCACCGTGGAGATCGATTGATCAATATGCATCGTGGAGAAGATCATGGTGATGGTTGACCGCCGCCTCCCCTTGTCCTGGAGGCGGGGAGGCGAAGGGGATTGCTATCGTCACCTTCTCTCCCTATAATATAGGGTGGGGTGTATGTTCCAGAAGTTCCGAAGGAAGCTTTGGGCTTCTCAATGGTTCATGCACCGGTCGTAGGTCGGTCCAAAGAACAAGAGTCTTGAACGTATATGAGATCTAACCCCCCGTTGTTCCTCAGTAGCTCAGTGGTAGAGCGGTCGGCTGTTAACTGACTGGTCGTAGGTTCAAATCCTACTTGGGGAGATCCACTTTATTCAAGGGCTCGCTCCGACCGTTAGGAGTAGGTAAAACGTTCCCTGTCCTTATTGATATTAATGCGAAATCGCCAAAAACAAGGATAAGGGTGTACTCACTCCCA